CTCTTATCTCTTCCTTCTCCGAGCTCGGGTTATGGAAGAAGGAGAAGAAGGAACCGAGAAGAAAGTATCAGCAACAACCGGTTTTATTACGGGACAGCTCATGATGTTCATATCGATCTATTATGTGCCTCTGCATCTAGCATTGGGTAGACCTCATACAATAACTGTCCTAGCTCTACCGTATCTTTTGTTTCATTTCTTCTGGAACAATCACAAACACTTTTTTGATTATGGATCTACTACCAGAAATTCAATGCGTAATCTTAGCATTCAATGTTTATTCCTGAATAATCTCATTTTTCAATTATTCAACCATTTCATTTTACCAAGTTCAATGTTAGTCAGATTAGTCAACATTTATATGTTTCGATGCAACAACAAGATGTTATTTGTAACAAGTAGTTTTGTTGGTTGGTTAATTGGTCACATTTTATTCATGAAATGGGTTGGATTGGTATTAGGCTGGATACAGCAAAATAATTCTATTAGATCTAATAAGTACCTTGTGTCAGAATTGAGAAATTCTATGGCTCGAATCTTTAGTATTCTCTTATTTATTACCAGTGTCTACTATTTAGGCAGAATACCGTCACCCATTGTTACTAAGAAACTGAAAGAAACCTCAGAAACGGAAGAAACAGATGTAGAAATAGAAACAACTTCCGAAACGAAGGGGACTAAACAGGAACAAGAGGGATCCACCGAAGAAGATCCTTCCCCTTCCCTTTTTTCGGAAGAAAAGGAGGATCCGTACAAAATCGATGAAACGAAAGAGATACGAGTGAATGGAAAGGAAAAAACAAAGGATCAATTCCACTTTAAAGAGACACGCTATAAAAATAGACCCGTTTATGAAACTTATTATCTGGATGGGAATCAAGAACAAGAAAATTCAAAGTTAGAAATATTTAAAAAAAGCGATTTCTTCTGGTTTGAAAAACCTATTGTGACTATTCTTTTCGATTATAAACGGTGGAATCGCCCATTTCGGTATATAAAAAACAATCGATTTGAAAATTATGTAAGAAATGAAATGTCACAATATTTTTTTTATCCATGTCAAAGTGATGGAAAAGAAAGAATATCTTTTACGTACCCCCCCAGTTTGGCAACCTTTTTTGAAATGATACAAAGTAAAATGTCTCTGTTCAGAAAAGAAAAATTACCTTCTAATGAATTTTATAATCAGTGGAGTTATAGGAATGAACATAAAAAGAAAAAGCTAAACAATAAATTTTTAAATAGAGTAAAAGCTCTCGACAAAACTCTAAATCTAAATAAAGAATTTATTGTTCTGAATGTACTCGAAAAAAGAACTAGATTGTGTAATGATAAGACTAAAAAAGAATACTTAACAAAAATATATGATCCTTTCTTGAATGGACCCTACCGGGGACGGATCAAAAAATTGTTTACACCTTCAATCATAAATGAAGCTTCTATAAAAAATTACATAGAAAGGGTTTGTATAAATAAAATTCATGGTATCCTTCTTATTATTAATTACTTAGAATTTGAACAAAAAACAAATCCATTTGATATAAATGATAGAAAATCATTAGTAACAGAAATTGGTTATTTATTGAATTTAATCAATGAATTGGCTGTAAAATCAACATCAAGTTTAAATTTTCAAAGACTTTTTTTAGTTCCAGAACACGAACAAGTAAGAATTCATTCAGAGGATCAATTTAAAATTTTAAATTTTTTATTCGATGCAGTTAGAACTGTTCCGAATGATAAAACAATAAAAAAAAAATCTATTGAAATAAAAGAAATTAATAAAAAAGTTCCTCGGTGGTCATACAAATTAATCAACGATTTAGAACAACAAGAGGGAGAAACCGAGGAAAGTGTGGTAGAGGATCATGAGATTCGTTCAAGAAAAGCCAAACGCGTAGTAATTTTTACTGATAACCACCAGAATACTGATGCTTATACCAATACCCAAGAAACTAATAATACTGATCAAACAGCCGAAATTGCTTTAATACGTTATTCACAACAACCGGACTTTCGTCGAGACATAATCAAAGGCTCTATGCGCGCTCAAAGGCGTAAAACAGTTACTTGGAAACTTTTTCAAGCAAATGTGCATTCCCCCCTTTTTTTGGACCGAATAGACAAATCTTTTTTTTTTTTTTTTTTTGATATTTCGGCGCGTATGAAAATAATTTTTAGAAATTGGATGCGTAAAAACACAGAATTTTCGGATTATACAGAGAAAAACACAAAAGAAAGTGAGAAAAAAAAAGAAGAGGACAAAAAAGAAGAAGACAAAAGAAAGGAGAAAGCGCGTATAGAAATAGCAGAAGCCTGGGATAGTATTTTACTTGCTCAAGTACTAAGAGGTTTTTTGTTAGTAACCCAATCAATTCTTAGAAAATATATTATATTACCTTCATTGATAATAGCTAAAAATATAGTCCGTATACTATTATTTCAATTTCCTGAATGGTCTGAGGATTTAAAGGATTGGAATAGAGAAATGCATATTAAATGTACCTATAATGGCGTTCAATTATCAGAAAAAGAATTTCCAAAAAACTGGTTAACAGACGGTATTCAGATCAAGATCCTATTTCCTTTTAGTCTTAAACCTTGGCACAGATCTAAACTACAAGCCCCTTATAATGATCCAATGAAAAAAAAGGATCAAAAAAATGATTTTTGCTTTTTAACAGTTTTTGGAATGGAAACTGAACTACCTTTTGGTTCTCCCAGAAAAAAACTTTCATTTTTTGAACCCATTTTTAAAGAACTAAAAAAAAAATTTAAAAAATTGAAAAAGAAATGTTTTATAATTCTAAGAATTTTAAAAGAACAAAAAAAATTGTTTCTAAATGTCTCAAAAGAAACAAAAAAATGGATCATTAAAAGCATTCTGTTTATAAAAGAAATAATAAAAGAACTCTCAAAAATAAACCCAATTATATTATTTGGATTTGGATTGAGAGAAATAGAAGTATATGAATTGAGTGAAACTAAAAAAGATTCGATAATTGGTAATCGGATGATTCATGAATCGTCGATTCAAATTATATCTCAGGGTTGGACAAATTATTCATTAACAGAAAAAAAAATGCAAGATCTAACTGATAGAACAAATACAATCATAAATCAAATAGAAAAAATTACAAAAGAAAATAAAAAAGGAACTCCAGATATAAATTTTATTTCTAACAAAATAAGTTATGATGATAAAGGATCAGAATCACAAAAAAATATTTGGCAGATATTAAAAAGACAAAATGTTAGATTAATCCGTAAGTCACATTATTTTATAAAATATTTCATTGAAAGGATATACATAGATATCTTTCTATGTATCATTAATATTCCTAGCATCAATACACAACTTTTTCTTGAATCAACAAAAAAAATTATTTATAAATACATTAACGATAATGAAGCAAATCATGAAAGAATTGATAAAACAAATCAAAGTGTAATTCCCTTTATTTCGACTATAAAAAAGTCATTTACTAATATTAGTAATAAGAATTCAAAGACTTTTTGCGACTTATCTTACTTTTCACAAGCATATGTATTTTACAAATTATCACAAACTCGACTTATTAACTTATATAAGTTAAAATCTGTATTTCAATATAACGGAATGTCTCTTTTTCTTAAGAATGAAATAAAGGATTTTTTTGTTGTAACACAAGAACTATTTCATTCCGAATTAAGACATAAGAATCTTCGCAATTATGGAATGAATCAAGGGACAAATTGGTTAAGGAGTCAGTATCAATGTGATGTATCTCATATTAAATGGTCTAGATTAGTACCACAAAAATGGCGAAATATATTCAATCAACACTGTATGGCTCAAAATAAAGATTTATGTGATTTATATGAAAAGGATCGATTAATTAACTACGAAAAAAATTTCGAAACAGATTCATTACTGAATCAAAAAGATAATTTTAAAAAACAATATAGATATGATATTTTAGCATATAAATCTATTAATTATGAAGATAAGAAGGACTCTTATATTTATGGATCACCATTACAAGTAAAAAATAAACAAGATATTTTTTATAATTACAACACACATACACAAAAAGCATTTAATATGCCGGAAGGTATTCCTATTATCCCTTATCTAGTAGAAGATGATATTAGAGATATGGAGATAAATCCAGATAGAAAGTATTTTGATTGGAGAATTTTCTATTTTTGTCTTAAAAATAAGGTCGATATTGACGCCTGGATCGATATTGATACTGACACTAACAGTAATAAATATACTAAGACTAGGGTTAATAAGTATCAAATAATTGATAAAATCAATAAGAGGGGTCTTTTTTATCTCACGATTCAGCAAGATCAAGAAATCAATCTATCCAATCAAATAACCCTTTTTGATTGGATGGGGATGAATGAAGAAATACTAAGTTGTCCCATATCAAATATGGAATTTTGGTTCTTCCCAGAATTGGGGATACTTTATAATACGTATAAAATTAAACCGTGGGTTATACCAATTAAATTACTAGTTTTAAATTCTAATATAAATGAAAATTATAGTAAAAACAAAAGCATCACCGGAAATAAAAAAAGGGATCCTTTTATATCAATATCGGAGAATTCAAAAAAATCTTTTGAATTAGAAAACCGAAATCAAGGGGAAAAAGAATACGCGGTCCAAGCAGATTTTAAATCAGCTCTTTCAAACCAAGAAAAAGATGTTGAAGAAGATTATACGGGATCGTACATGAAAAAAAATAGAAATAAAAAGCAATACAAGATCAATACAAAAGCGGAGTTTGATTTCTTCCTAAAAAGGTATTTGCATTTTCAATTGAGATGGGATGATTCTTTAAATAAAAAAATAAGCAATAACATCAAAGTATATTGTCTCCTGCTTAGACTGATAAATCCAAGAGAAATTACTATATCCTCTATTCAAAGAGGCGAAATGAGTCCGGATATTCTGATGATTCAGAAAGATTTAACTCTTACAGAATTGATTAAAAGGGGAATTTTGATTATTGAACCAATTCGTCTATCTATAAAAAATGATGGAAAATTTATTATGTATCAAACCATCGGTATTTCATTAGTTCATAAAAGCAAACACCAAATTAATCAAAGATACCGAGAAAAAAAACATGCTGATAAGAATTCTGATGAAGCCATTACAAAACATCAAAGGATGACTGGAAATAGAGATAAAAATCATTATGATTTGTTTGTTCCTGAAAATATTTTATCACCTAGACGTCGTAGAGAATTGAGAATTCTAATTTGTTTCAATTCTGAGAATAGACATAGAAATGCAGCATTTTGTAATGGGAATAAGGTAAACAGTCAAGTTTTGGATAAAAGCAAAAACTATAAAAAAAAACTTATTAAATTTAAGTTATTTCTTTGGCCCAATTATCGATTAGAAGATTTGGCTTGTATGAATCGTTATTGGTTTAATACCAATAATGGCAGTCGTTTCAGTATGGTAAGGGTACATATGTATCCGCGATTGAAAATGCATTAATAGTACATTTTTGCTATATTTCCCATACATACTATATCTGATCTATGACGACAAAGAGATGCACACATGCATTGTCTTACATTCCATCGTTCCATTCTGATACACGATACTAATTCAATGACATATCAATTTGATCTAGAAATGAATCAACAAAATATTATTATTTTAGGTCTAAATTTTTATCTTTTGTGAGTGCAGAAAACAACCATACTTTATGTATACCCTTTCAAATCCAAATAAAATTTACAAATTAAAAATTTAATTTTATTAAAAAAAAATTAGAAATTAATAACAAAATTAATATTTTTGTATATACAAAATAAAAATGAGAGGCATTATTATTACTGATCAATAAAGATATCTATCAATAAAAAATTTTTAAAATAAAAAGAGGGGGGCGAGAAGATTTCATTTTATGGTAAAAAATTCATTCATCTCAGCTATTTCACAAGAAGAAAAAGACGAAAACAGAGGATCTGCTGAATTTCAAATAGTTAGTTTCACCAATAGGATACGAAGACTTACTTCACATTTAGAATTACACAAAAAAGACTATTTATCTCAGAGAGGTTTACGTAAAATTCTGGGAAAACGCCAACGACTGCTGTCTTATTTGTCAAAGAAAAATAGAATATGTTATAAAGAATTAATTAATCGGTTGGATATTCGGGAGTCAAAAACCCGTTAATTTGAAGAGGCATTTTGAATTATTTGATTTATTAGATCGTGAATTTTAATGAACTTTTTTTCGTTTTCAGCAATTCATGAAAGAATGAATCGAGGAAAAACCGATGAATATACCAGCTACAAGAAAAGACCTCATGATAGTCAATATGGGCCCCCACCACCCATCAATGCATGGTGTTCTTAGACTCATCATTACTCTAGATGGTGAAGATGTTATTGATTGTGAACCAATATTGGGTTATTTACACCGAGGGATGGAAAAAATTGCGGAAAACCGAACAATTATACAATATTTGCCTTATGTAACACGTTGGGATTATTTAGCTACTATGTTCACAGAAGCAATAACTGTAAATGGACCGGAACAGTTGGGAAATATTCAAGTACCTAAAAGAGCTAGCTATATCAGAATAATTATGTTGGAGTTGAGTCGTATAGCTTCTCATCTGTTATGGCTTGGTCCTTTTATGGCGGATATTGGTGCACAAACTCCCTTTTTCTATATTTTCAGAGAAAGAGAATTAGTATATGATCTATTCGAAGCTGCCACCGGTATGAGAATGATGCATAATTATTTTCGTATCGGAGGAGTAGCGGCCGATCTACCTCATGGTTGGATAGATAAATGTTTGGATTTCTGCGATTATTTTTTAACAAGAGTTGCTGAATATCAAAAACTTATTACACGAAATCCTATTTTTTTAGAACGCGTCGAGGGAGTAGGCATTATTGGTAGAGAGGAAGTAATAAATTGGGGTTTATCGGGACCAATGCTGCGAGCTTCCGGAATACAATGGGATCTTCGTAAAGTTGATCATTATGAATGTTACGACGAATTTGATTGGGAGGTACAGTGGCAAAAAGAAGGAGATTCATTGGCTCGTTACCTAGTCCGAATTGGTGAAATGATAGAATCTATAAAAATCATTCAACAGGCTCTGGAAGGAATTCCAGGGGGACCCTATGAGAATTTAGAAATACGATACTTTGATAGAGAAAGGAATCCGGAATGGAATGATTTTGAATATCGATTTATTAGTAAAAAGCCTTCTCCTACATTTGAATTGCCGAAACAAGAACTTTATGTGAGAGTCGAAGCCCCAAAGGGAGAGCTGGGAATTTTTCTGATAGGGGATCAGAGTGGTTTTCCTTGGAGATGGAAAATCCGCCCCCCGGGTTTTATCAATTTGCAAATTCTTCCTCAGTTAGTTAAAAGAATGAAATTGGCTGATATTATGACGATACTAGGTAGTATAGATATCATTATGGGAGAAGTTGATCGTTGAAATGATAATTGATACACCAGAAGTACAAGATATTGATTCTTTTTCTAGATTAGAGTTTTTAAAAGAGGTTTATGGAATTATATGGGTGCTTATTCCTATTTTGACTCTTGTATTGGGAATCACAATAGGTGTACTGGTAATTGTATGGTTAGAAAGAGAAATATCCGCAGGGATACAACAACGTATTGGACCTGAATACGCCGGCCCTTTGGGAATTCTTCAAGCTCTAGCAGATGGGGCAAAACTGGTTTTCAAAGAAAATCTTCTTCCATCTAGGGGGGATACCCGTTTATTCAGTATCGGGCCATCCATAGCAGTCATATCAATTTTAGTAAGCTATTCAGTAGCTCCTTTTGGCTATCACCTTGTTTTAGCGGATCTCAATATCGGTGTTTTTTTATGGATTGCCGTTTCTAGTATTGCTCCAATTGGACTTCTTATGTCAGGGTACGGGTCAAATAATAAATATTCCTTTTTAGGTGGTCTACGAGCTGCTGCTCAATCGATTAGTTATGAAATACCATTAACTTTATGTGTGTTATCAATATCTCTACGTGCGATTCGTTGATACATAGACATAAACTTTTCTTTATTCCTTCCTTTCAAAGAAAGGGTTGGAATGAATTAAGTAGATGTAGATATCTTCATTTTTTTTATTCATTATTCGGGTTGATGAACTAAATCAAATAGTTATATGAGTGAAAGAAAACAGCTTATATATAAATTCGCAGTAAAAAGATTGAGTCTCATTTTCTATGTATAAGAGTTAGAGAGTTAAGCGGAAATAAACATAAACAGAAGCGACCGTTTCCCCCAAGATTGGTTGATTAGTCATCCTGACTTGAAGCGGGCTCAAAAGATCAACCATATTGAGTTTTCACTATCATTTGTATGTATTACCACAGGGGGGGGTTGAACAAAAACGAGTGGGTGGTTAGAAACACCAAGATATGTAAAGGATTAGTAATGGAGATTATGTAAATTCTCCAAAAGGACATTTTTACATAATATACAAACAAAGAATACTCATTGGGGCTTTAAGTTGGTAGAAATGATCAGGCAATACTCCCCACGACACGATTCCAATCCAGAGTATGCTCCTATCCACCGATTAAATAAATAACTATTGGTAACGAAATAATCCTTTACTTTATTTTGTAAGCCCCCTTTTTCTCAGAAATAGAAAGAAGAATAGGAACGAAAAAAAGAGAAAGAAATCCAATTCCAATAAAAAAATAAAAAAGATACCTTTTTTATTTCCCAGATACATATTAATAGATATAGAATTTGTGTCATAATTCATGAATTAATTATAGAATTTTTTTCGTACGTGAAATAAGCGGGTTATTGATATTTCTACAATAAGTATTTTATTGAAGAATTAAGTTATTACTCAACAAAGAAGAATTAAAATTCTTATTGAAATTATTAAAGTTAAAGTAAAGGATGAGATCGATTCAGAAGTACTTTTTTTATTTATTATTAAATAAATTAAATAATTATAACAGACAGAATTCAATTGGTCTAATTTAGGACCGTCCAATAGATTTTGACTTTATCCATCCTACAAACGTACCAAGATAAAATAATACTGACGCGATCCTTAGATTTATTTCTGGCCTTTAAGGAGCCGTATGAGGTGAAAATCTCATGTACGGTTCTGTAATAGCGATGGTAACAGTAATGGTATCACCGACTATAATTATCTAACAGTTCAAGTACAATTGATATAGTTGAGGCGCAATCAAAATACGGTTTTTGGGGATGGAATTTGTGGCGTCAGCCTATAGGGTTTATCATTTTTATCATTTCTTCCCTAGCAGAATGTGAGAGATTACCTTTTGATTTACCCGAAGCAGAAGAAGAATTAGTAGCAGGTTATCAAACCGAATACTCGGGTATAAAATTTGGTTTATTTTATGTTGCTTCCTATCTAAACCTATTAGTTTCTTCATTATTTGTAACAGTTCTTTACCTGGGAGGTTGGAATATCTCTATTCCGGATATATATGTTTCTGAGCTTTTTGAAATAAATAAAACATGTGGAGTTTTTGGAGCGACAATTGGTATCTTTATTACATTAGCTAAAACTTATTTGTTCTTGTTCATTCCTATCACAACAAGATGGACTTTACCGAGGCTAAGAATGGACCAACTATTGAATCTTGGATGGAAATTTCTTTTACCTATTTCTCTCGGTAATCTATTATTAACAACTTCTTCCCAACTCTTTTCACTGTAAGGTAAATTTACAACTTGTCTCAAACAAGAGAAATAAACAAACATAAAATTATTCATAATATATATTAATGATATGTTCTCTATGGTAACTGGGTTCATGAATTATGGTCAACAAACAGTACGAGCTGCAAGGTACATTGGTCAAAGTTTCATGATTACTTTATCTCACGCAAATCGTTTACCTGTAACTATTCAATATCCTTATGAAAAATTAATCACCGCGGAGCGTTTCCGCGGTCGAATCCATTTTGAATTTGATAAATGTATTGCTTGTGAAGTATGTGTTCGTGTATGTCCTATAGATCTACCCGTTGTTGATTGGAAATTGGAAACTGATATTCGCAAGAAACGGTTGCTTAATTACAGTATTGATTTCGGAGTCTGTATATTTTGTGGTAATTGCGTTGAGTATTGTCCAACAAATTGTTTATCAATGACTGAAGAATATGAACTTTCTACTTATGATCGTCACGAATTGAATTATAATCAAATTGCTTTGGGTCGTTTACCAATGTCAGTAATTGACGATTATACAATTCGAACAATTTTTAATTCGCCTCAAAAAAAAAGTAAATCTCTTGATTAAAGAATAATTTATAATTACTTTACTAAGACTATTACTTTACTAATAAATAATACTAAGGTTCATTTTTTTTTGATCTAATCTAAAGGAATCGGGTTTCTTTCGTTTTGTTTGGTCAATAACTGCAAATCCCAACTGTTGATTAGTTGGTTAAGAATCACGTCTTAATTTGGATTGAAAATCCATTAATTAATATATCTTTAATTATTTTTACATATATAGTTTCAAATGAGAACTACTCTTTCAGATAACGAATTAAATTAGTCCAATAATTGTACTTACATTTATTCATATCCCTTAGGATTTAATTAGGAATTGCTCAAAAATTATAATTTTTTTTTCTGTTCGGATTTCAATAAGGTCATGAAAAACATTTCGATTTATTTATCTCTTATTTTACATATAATGGATTTGCCCGGACCAATACATGATTTTCTTTTAGTCTTTCTGGGATCGGTTCTTATACTAGGAGGTATGGGAGTGGTATTATTTACCAACCCCATTTATTCTGCCTTTTCATTGGGACTGGTTCTTGTTTGTATATCCTTATTCTATATTCTATTAAACTCCTATTTTGTAGCTGCTGCACAACTCCTTATTTACGTGGGAGCTATAAATGTTTTAATCGTATTTGCTGTGATGTTTATGAATGGTTCAGAATATTACAAAGATTTGAATCTTTGGACCGTTGGGGATGGGGTTACTTTGCCAGTTTGTACAAGTATTTTTGTTTTACTCATGATTACTATTACAGATACGTCATGGTACGGGATTATTTGGACTACAAGATCAAACCAGATTATAGAACAAGATTTGATAAGTAATAGTCAACAAATTGGAATTCATTTATCAACGGATTTTTTTCTTCCGTTTGAATTTGTTTCGATAATTCTTTTAGCCGCTTTGATAGGTGCAATTGCCGTGGCGCGACAGTAATAAATCTATAGAATTTGCAACAGCAATCCAAATTAAACTGTGTTCTGTTTTATTACATTTATTTCCCTTCAATTAAAGGTTCTTTATGTCTAAAATATAAATTATTTTATTCAATCTATTCTATTGGTAATAGAATAGATTCCTTTGTTCCGTACTTTTTTTTATTCTAGTCAATTGAATCTGTTTAATTGTTGTTCAGTTCATATTGAAATGAATCGAAATTGATAAGGAGTTGGTCAATGATGCTCGAGCATGTACTTGTTTTGAGTGCCTACTTATTTTCTATCGGTATCTATGGATTGATCACGAGTCGAAATATGGTTAGAGCCCTTATGTGTCTTGAACTTATACTAAATGCGGTTAATATAAATTTCGTAACATTTTCTGATTTTTTTGATAGTCGCCAATTAAAAGGAAATATTTTCTCAATTTTTGTTATAGCTATTGCAGCCGCTGAAGCAGCTATTGGTCCGGCTATTGTTTCGTCAATTTATCGTAACAGAAAATCAACTCGTATCAATCAATCAAATTTGTTGAATAAGTAGTATTAATAATCATATAAATTCTAATATTCATAAATTATAATTACCATGACCATATATTACGTATAATACATGTTTTAGAAAATGTAAAAAATCAATGTAAGAAATCAAAGTATCTTGGTTCTATCGCACGGGTCGATCCAGAAGTAGATTGATTATAAAAATTCTGATAAATTATTGATTCATCTGGTGTCTAAATATATGATTCATTTACAAGTTTACTAGATCGAAAATTTCTGACATTTAAAAATTTATAGATCCAATGTCACATTCAGTAAAGATTTATGATACGTGTATAGGGTGCACTCAATGTGTGCGAGCCTGCCCAACAGATGTATTAGAAATGATACCTTGGGACGGATGTAAGGCTAAGCAAATTGCTTCCGCTCCAAGAACAGAGGACTGTGTCGGTTGTAAGAGATGTGAATCCGCCTGTCCAACGGATTTCTTGAGTGTTCGAGTTTATTTATGGCATGAAACAACTCGAAGTATGGGTCTAGCTTATTAATACGTTCCAGAAAACCCTACTTGAAATACATTTTTTTTACCTTTACCGACAAAAACCCGCGCTCAAAAAATATTTATTTTGAGCACGGGTTTTTCTGGTCCAAGTTTATCTTGTTTTTACCATGAATTATTTTCCTTGGTTAACACTAGTTGTAGTTTTGCCAATATTCGCGGGTTCCTTAATTTTCTTTCTCCCTCATAGAGGAAATAAGGTA